TTGTAGAAAAAAAGGACGGGGTGCCCCTTTTTCCAGTAAATGGTTCAAATCCTTTTATCGATATGAGTGTTCTATATCGGATAAATTGCAACTATTCATTTTGAAACCACCTCCATACTAATATAAGTAATGGTAGAAAGAGTACCAATGTTGCGCCTGGACTTCAAACAATTTAGCTTTAACCATGTTAAAGGTCCCACATTATTGGTTGATAGAGAATCAAAGTTGATTTCCCAATGAGTCACGAAATGCTATGGTTCGTACATATGATTTCCTAATTTATTCAGATGTAATTCGCGAGATCGTGCACCTTTATTTCCTAGTTATAAAGAAAAAACAAAAAAAAGTGCAGCTGGTTGGATCCAGCCTATTATTGAAATAAACAACTCGCACACACTCCCTTTCCAAAAAAGATCAATACACCAAGTACTACACTTAGATTTATTGGATTTGTTGCTAAAATATCGGTATTAAATCCGAAACTCCCGGCGGATGGCCAGTGACCCAGGGAGACGAAAGAATCGGTTACATTTTTCATATGATCTCCTCTTATAGATAGGACTAATTGAACAGAGCTTGTATTACTTTGCCCCCTTTTTATTTGATTGATTTTTTTATCAATTTCCTTATTTCATTTCTCAGTATCAGTATATATTAAATTTTTTAATGATTTAAATTCATATTTTTTTCTTATTTCAATTCAAGTTCCCAATAAGAAAAAACTTAATTGGCTTTGTCTTAGTTTTAGGTCCCCCGCCTCATGTCAATTGCGAAATACCAGATTTGTTGCAACGCTTCCTAAAAACAAAAAAGGGGGGGGTTCCGTTGGACTAAGAACGGGAGAAAGCGAGCGGATTCGCTAATTTTATTTCTGATCCTCAAATTAGTCCTTCCCCTGAAGTCTCAACGAATAATTGAAAGTTATTGCAGGAGTGAAATCTTGATATAATTTGAAAAAACAAGCGACAAGACCCAAGACCGAGGTAATAAAAAAAAGAATTTCACTCACATTTCTAGGATTAAACTAAACAAAAGGATTTGCAAATAAAAGTGCTAATGCCACGACTAGCCCATAAATTGTTAAAGCTTCCATAAAAGCCAGACTAAGCAATAAAGTACCTCGGATTTTACCCTCTGCCTCCGGTTGTCTCGCGATACCTTCGACGGCTTGTCCCGCAGCAGTACCTTGACCAACTCCAGGTCCAATAGAAGCCAGCCCTACGGCCAATCCAGCAGCAATAACGGAAGCGGCAGAAATCAGTGGATTCATGGTAAGCTCCTCGCACAAAAATAAAGAAATGGTTAATGATACAGATACAATCAACCAATGAATTATGAATTATTATTCCTTCCGTCCATTATTAATCCTAAGATCGAGCCTGTCCTGTCGAAATAACAAAGACCTATGAATTCAAATTAAAGTAATAAGAATGTTGAATCATACGAACTACTTCGCTATCTCGTTTTTCATTCCTATCCATGGAGTTTTTAGAAATCCATACCATAGGATTCTAGTTCTTCCATTTCTTTGATCGGAACCGCTCTTTCAATTCCTTTAGTTCAATTCTTCACTCCGTCTCTTCTATAATGCTTGCTTTCGTCTGTTTATTTATTCGTCCCAAACGAAACAGAAGGACTTTTATTGGAATCCCCAGCAAAATTCACGGTGTGGTGGGAAAGGAAAAAAGATATATGATCCTTCATATATAACTAGTAAATATCTAATATCACATATACATGTGTTTCTTCCATAACGTAAACCAACCATTTACATCTTTTATTCAACCGGATTTTAGAATTATTCGTTGAAACATACATAAGAGTTGGTTTTTGGTTTATAGCCATTACATATACTTAATATACTTACCCCTAACCCATTATTTTATGAAGTTTGTAAATTATTCGTTTCGTTTACTTTTCCTTATCCCGCATGACTACAAACAGACGAATTAATTAGTATGACTCATTACAAATCAATACAATATCAAGAATCAAGATTTGATACACAATTGCGCGCAATTAATCGGAATTTTTGCCAATCGGGGAAACTCAAATGAAATGGGAATAGTTTTTTAGAACATCGTTAATAGCATGTCGTAACCAGATCACATAACAATTCTTAAAAAAAAATGCAAATTATGAATTGTCATATTGTGATTAACTGAACAAATCGAAATAGAATATTTATTAGAAGGAAGGGTTATGACATAAATTGGCCAAACGGGAATCCTGGGAAAAAGATCTTTTAGATCTCTTTCCTTTTTTGACTACTTACTACTACTCTAAATCGTATATACTCTATTTGTATATATTATGTTCCAAACTAGTTTATCTGAATTGCCCATACATTGCGGTGGGATAAACTCAAAAAATTCAAAGATAGTCAATGATGCCCCTCCATGGATTCCCCTATATAAGCCGCGGCTAAAGTTGCAAAAATAAGAGCTTGAATACCGCTTGTAAATAATCCAAGGAACATGACAGGTATAGGAACCACTGAAGGTACTAAAGAAACAAGAACAACAACTACTAATTCATCGGCCAATATATTCCCAAAAAGTCGAAAGCTAAGTGATAGGGGTTTTGTGAAATCTTCTAAGATGTTAATAGGTAAAAGGATTGGGGTTGGTTGAATGTATTTACCAAAATAACCCAATCCTTTTTTTGTAAGCCCCGCATAGAAATATGCCACTGACGTAGGTAAAGCTAAAGCAACAGTAGTATTTATATCATTAGTGGGTGCGGCTAACTCCCCATGAGGTAACTGTATGATTTTCCGAGGTAAAAGAGCACCTGACCAGTTAGAAACAAAAATAAATAAGAACATAGTTCCAATAAAGGGAACCCAGGGACCATATTCTTCTCCAATTTGAGTTTTACTCAAGTCTCGAATGAATTCAAGGACATATTCGAAGAAATTTTGACCGCCGGTAGGAATGGTTTGTGGGTTTCGAACAGCTATAGCGGCAGAACCTAGTAAGATAGCCATTACGACCCAAGAAGTAATAAGTACCTGGGCATGTACTTGGAAACTCCCTATTTGCCAATAGAAATGCTGGCCTACTTCCACACCGGATATATCGTATAGCCCTTTTAGTGTGTTGATGGAACATGGTAGAACATTCATATTGACCTCTGACAAAAATAGAACTTAAAAAGTAATTATTTTGATTCAACCATCTCTTTCTTGATTCGACCACTTGTATATTATATTTCGGATACCAAGTAATTACATAATATTCCCGGCACTTTTTATCTCTTTTTTTATATTCATAATTCATAATATAGTAACCGATTCCATAAATCTATGGAGTTCCTAAAGTAATTGACTTATCTTATTATTAATCAACGATTTCTTATATAGCTAGAACGACCCTCACAAATTGCAGCTATTAATTTGTTAAGAATGAATCGGATTGACGCTATAGCATCATCATTGGCGGGAATCGAAATATCTGCAAGATCCGGGTCACAATTTGTATCGATTAGACAAATGGTTGGAATTCCCAAAGTGACACATTCTCGAAGAGCCGTATATTCTTCTTGCTGATCAACGATGATTACAATATCGGGCAACCCCGTCATATATTTGATACCACCCAGATATGTTTGCAAGTGAGATAATTGTCTCTTCAACATTGCTGCATCTCTTTTCGGAAGACGGTTGAATCTTCCCGTCTTTTGTTCCGCTCTCAAGTCCCTGAACTTATGGAGTCTCGTTTCCGTAGTGGACCAATTCGTTGACATACCACCGAGCCATTTTTTATTAACATAATGACATCGAGCCTTTATTGCGGCCGATGCTACTGAATCTGCTGCTTTATTTTTGGTACCAACTATTAAGAATTGTTTTCCCCTACTTGATGCATCAAAAACTAAATCGCAAGCTTCTGATAAAAAACGCGCAGTTCTAGTAAGATTTGTAATATGAATACCTTTACGTTTTGCAGAGATGTAAGGTGCCATTCTAGGATTCCATTTCCTAGTACCATGACCAAAATGCACCCCCGCTTCCATCATCTCTTCCAAATTTATGTTCCAATATTTTCTTGTCATTTCTCCCCACACTTCTTCTTTTTTTTTAAGAGACGAGATACCCTGAAAATAAAAAATTGTTCCGAAGGAACCTTATACCGGAGATTGAACAGGGATACACGGTCCAAGCGATTACTTCCTTTCTATTGGTTATAACCAGACCCGGTAGTTAAAGTTAAGTTCAAAAGATGAATCCGTTCTTAGGAATCAATAAAGCCCATATTGTTCTGATATATCCTGGAAATTCTTTGGAATACAAGAAGAAAAAAATTCTCTGTGGTGGAACAAAATATCTTTCATGCCCCCTTCAAATAGATTCTTATTTTTGATTTCCAACGAAATATTGCGGTGTTGACTTGAACGGTGCACTAATCCTTTGAATCCGGTACCAACAGGTATCATACCCCCCAAAACAACGTTCTCTTTCAGACCCTTCAACCAATCGATACGACCTCGTAGAGCCGCTTTTGCTAAAACGCGAGCGGTTTCTTGAAAACTCGCTTCGGATATAAAACTTTGAGTATTCAGAGACGCCCTCGTTATTCCCAATAAGACGGCTCGGTAACAGATCGCTTCTTCCAACGCACGCCCTGTTCGTTCCGCTCGCAACAATCCAATAAGTTCGCCGGGTGAAAAAACATTAGACATTCCATCTTCTGAAACCAACACTTTTGATGTTATTTGACGTACAATAATTTCGATATGCCTATTATGGATCTGCACTCCCTGTGATCGATAAACCTTTTGAATCTTATTAACCAAAGAGATACGACTTTGCGCTATGGTTAGCTCAGCGCCAATCAGGAATCCCCAAGGAATCCCAAGAATTCTTGTTATACATCCGTTCCAACCCTCCACCCTCCTTTCTAAGTTCATTGATATTGAATCAATCGAACGCACTTCTAACACTTGTTCGACTTTTGGAAGACCCTGCGTTATATCACCAGATCTCGATTTTTCATATATAAATGTAACTAATGTATCCCCTTCATAAAGTATTTCTCCATAATGACCATGAACGGTTGCTCCCGAAGTAGACAAATAGGGCTTAGCAGATCTTATTACTAAAGAGTCAACATGAACAATTAGAACCTGACCAGATTTTAGATGTGGTCCATATTTAGATATAGATACATTTTCACAAAAAAACTGTCCAAGACTAATTATTATTGAGGGTTCTTCACAATAATCCTGATGGAGAAAATACCAATTCCAATTCAATGGATTTAAAATCATGTTACTGCATGGATCGGAATTATAAATTCTCCCATTTTCATCCATTAAAAAAGATTTAACTATTTGAAAAGCCTGTTTTAAATTGTCAAGTAGCAAATATTTATTCACCGAGATCTGATTATGAGTTATTAAATGGTAAAATGAATAAAAATTCGCAATTTTATTAGGGACAATCCCTAAAGGACCCAACGAATTCGTAATTGGAAGTACGGAATCCCTTTTATTTTTAGTTGATTTTTTTGTCACATTTTTATATTTCAAACCGTTGAATGGCCCTATTCGAAAACAATTAGATGATGACAAAATTATCAAAGACTGGCATTCCTTATCTCTATTCAACAACGTACGAATAGTTCCTTGATGTTGGGTAAGTGATTGTTGAATCCTTGCCTTGGAATAAAAAGGATTGAGATTGATGCGATCTGCTCCATTGACGAGAATCAATTCTGACCCTGCCGGAGCATTCCTTTTTCTGGTATACAAAATAGGGGACTTCACAAAATCCATTCTTATGAAATCTTGAATCAAATTATTTACCCTTACTTCAACAAAGGAAGCATGAACCTCCTCCATAGAAGAACTTTTTTTTTCTTGGCACCAGTTCAATACTAAACAAGTTCGAACTAATTGAATATTTGTGTTAGAAATTCCTCGAATTGGTTTGCCGTTTCCATAGAGGATATAATTGACAACTCGAAGTTGCACATTATCCCTTTCCTGCAACGGGTCCTGGGGAAAAAGCGTTGCTAAATTCATCCCATCCGCGATTTCATATGTAACTACGGGGCGAACCAAAACAAAATACTTTTTTTTGGTAGGGGTGATCCGTTGGACATAGATCCAATTTTTCAATTTTTTTGATTCCTTTGAATTTTTTTTTCCCGTTCCAGGCGGTATCAAGATGCCGCTGTGCCAGGATATCTTATCCGTCTCTCCGGGAAAATGGATATCTCCAGAAAAGATTTTTAGTTCAATCTTTTTTTTTTTTTTCTCCACTCGGACCAATCCGCCTACTCGGCTTCTTGTCGTGAAAGTGATTCGTGTATCTACTCCAATAATACTATTATTCCGTACCAGTACGGATGAAGATCCGGGTAAAATATGCACTTCCTCGGGAATGAAAAAAAATCGATCTATTTTCGTTTGATATTTTTGCCTTCTTTGATTTTGATACTCAATTAAGTCTTCTTTTTTAACAATTGAATGCGCCTCTATAGTCCCATATTTAGTAATTCCCGAACTGTTTCTTCTGTATCGGGGGTCATCAAAATAAGCAAGAATACTTTTTTTACGGAAAATCCCATTTATTGGTATTTCAATCGATATACCCGAACGGGTTATTATTTCTTTCTCTTGTTCTTGATTATATTGGAATGGAATGATGAATCTATTTCTTCTCCTCTTTGCCAATAAATCAGAATTCCCGTGGAGAATGCCAGGATATATGAAATTACAAGTACAAGGACCATTGCATATGATTCGATCTGGTCCTGAATAATCAAGAATCCTCTCCTCTTTTTTACCAGAAAGCTCTGAACTAAAAAATTTTGATCTCGCTTGATCCTTAAGATTAGAAATGGATTTTCGTTCGGCAGAAAGAGAATGACCATTCATTTGATCTTGATCCTTGTGGAGCGAAAAAGAGACTATACTGGATCTGTATGGACCCCCCGATAATATCCATAAATGACTTGTTTTTGGTAAGAGATGAACATTGCCATATGCATATTCGGGTGCATGGTACACAGCGGCACTCCAGTGCATTTCTCCCTCTGAATCAGAATAAATATGTTTTCGAACCCTCTCTTTAAAATTCAAGGTGGATATTCCCGCGCGAATCTCAGCAATCACCTGTTCTGATTCTACATATTGATTATTTTGAACTAAAAGAAAACTTTGTGGTGGAATAGTCACATTATGTAGAATATCTTGACCCTCAATAGTTACATATAGGTCTATATAACATAGAAAAGCAGGATGACCGTGACGTGTACGTGTGGGATGAACCAAATCCTCATTGAATTTTATTTTTCCATTGGAAGGAGCTCGTACATGTTCTGCAGTACCGCCTGTGAATACTCCACCGGTATGAAAAGTTCTTAATGTTAGTTGGGTCCCCGGCTCCCCAATAGATTGACCGGCAATAATACCTACTGCTTCTCCCAATTCGACCAGGTCGCCATGAGTGGGACTCCGACCATAACATAATCGACAAATCCAGGACGTACT